ATTTATATATATATGTATATTTATTAATATATAATTAAACTTAATTAATATAATTATATATTATGTTTATAATATATAAATGTTTTATTTTATATTTATTTAATAAATTATTGTTAATTCTTTGTTTTTTTAAGAAAAAGGTTATTTATTTTTATTTAACTCTATGATATTTTTATATTAAAGTTAATTTTAATTTAAATTTATTTATATTAAGATAAAGTTTAAAAAAAAATTAGTTTGGGCAGAAATAATTTTAGATTTGATTTATTCATAATTATATTAATAAATTGAAGCTTTTTATGACAGTCAATTTTAATTGATTTATAAACATTTTCAGTGGGTGTTTATTATTTAATATTTTTATTATTAAATGTCTTAAAATTAAATTATATCTATAATATAATTTAATATATCAAAATCAATTGAAATCTACTAAACGATAGTATAAATTTCAACATTTCGATTGATATAGGGAGGGATTTCTTTTTTTTCGAAAAAAATCTTGTTTTTTTTTTATTAGTTGAATGAAAATAAACAGTTTATTTAGTTTTATTTGTATTTTGCTAGAATTTTTCTAATGCTTTTTCATTGGAGAAAATATATTTTTATTTTGTAAAAAAAAAATTAAATTATTAGAATATTATATAATAATTTAATTTATTATAATTTTTGGTAATTTTAAATTTTTTAGGTAAAAATATTAATAAAATTTAATCTTATAGATAAATTATTTTTTCTTGTAAATATTTTTTTTAATTTAGTTTATTTAATTGATTATTTTAAATTAAATTTATTTTATATTTTTAAAAATAAAGTTTAATTCTAGTTTAAAGATTTATTTAATTTTTTTTTTACATGTAAATTTTTGTAGGATATTAGTTAAATTTTAAAAATTTAATTAAAATAATTTATTCGCAGTATTTAATTTTAATAATTTAAGAAATTAAGAATTAGAAATAAATTTTAATATTAACAAATTTTGTGCCAGCAGTTGCGGTTATACAAAAGATATAAATGAATTTTATTAGTAAATAATTATATGAATTATTGATAAATTAAAATAGTATTTATTAGGTGAAATTTTAAGTATTAAATTAATTTATAAAAAAGTTTTTATTATTATGAAATTTATATTTAAACTAGGATTAGATACCCTATTATTTTAAATGTAAAAAGTTTTACTGAAGTAGTATTAGTTATGTTCTTGAAATTTAAAGATTTTGGCGGTATTTTAGTCTATTTAGAGGAACCTGTTCTGTAATTGATAATCCACGATTAACTTTACTTATTTTATAAATTTGTATACCGTCGTTATTAGAAAATTTTAGCAGAAAATTAATTTTTAATATTTTAAATTAAAAAATATATCAGATCAAGGTGCAGTATATATCTAAGAAGAAATGGGTTACAATAAGTTTATTTATATGGATTAAAGTAAGAATAAACTTTATGAAGGTGGATTTAATAGTAATAAAATTTAATTAAATTTTATGATTTTAGCTCTAAAATATGTACATATCGCCCGTCGCTCTTATTATAAGGTAAGATAAGTCGTAACATAGTAGATGTACTGGAAAGTGTATCTAGAATGAACAAATTAGAGCTTGTTTTAGTAAAGCATTTTATTTACATTAAAAAGTTGTTGTGCAAATCAATATAATTTGAAATTAAAAATTTATTATTAAATATTTATTTTTTTTTGTTTAATAAAAATAATTTTATTAATTTATTTTTTGAGTATATTTTATAGAAAAAATTTTGTTAGTTATAGTTTATTTGTATTGTAAAAGATGATTGAAATAATATATTAATTATTTAAAAGTAGAATTTAATTTTTGTACCTTGTGTATCAGGGTTTATTAAATAAATATTAATTATTTTAATTTTCTCGATTTTAAGAGAGCTAATAAAATATTTTTTTTATTGTAAAAAAACTATTTAAAATATTTTATTAGTAATGAAACGTTATTCGTTCTTAAAAATATCTAGTTTATTTAGAAATGAATTTAATTCAAATATTTTAATTTTAATAAGTTAATTTATTAATTTATTAAATTTTAATATTAATAATTAAAGGGATGAGCTTTTAATTAAAAATTTATAAGTTAAATAATAATTTTAGAAAATGTAAGTTTAGAAATATCTATCAATAATAATTTGTTATAATTAATTTAATTTTAAAATATTATTTTATATAACTTTAAATTTTTTATAAATAAATAATTTTTAATTTTATAAAATTAGATATAATGATAGAATTAGTATATATTTTAAATATTTAAATAATAATATAAAAAAGATTATTTAAAGGAATTCGGCAAAAATTTTACTCGCCTGTTTAACAAAAACATGTCTTTTTGATATATATATAAAGTCTAGTCTGCCCACTGAAATTTTTAAATGGCCGCAGTATCTTGACTGTGCAAAGGTAGCATAATCACTAGTTTTTTAATTAAAAGCTCGTATGAAAGGCTGGACGAAGTAAAACCTGTCTCTATCTAATTTAAATTAGAATTTAATTTTTAAGTTAAAAAGCTTAAATATTAATAAAAGACGAGAAGACCCTATAGAGCTTTATAATTTATTTAATATAATTAATTAAGATTAATTTAGGTTTTATTAATATAATTATTTTATTGGGGTAATAGGAAGATTAAATAAATTCTTTTTTTTTATTTACATTGATTTATGAAGCAAATGATCCATTTTTAATGATTATAAGATTAAGTTACCTTAGGGATAACAGCGTAATTTTTTTAGAGAGTTCATATCGATAAAAAAGTTTGCGACCTCGATGTTGGATTAAAGATTAGTTTAGGTGTAGAAGTTTAAATTTTTGGTCTGTTCGACCATTAAATCTTTACATGATCTGAGTTCAGACCGGCGTAAGCCAGGTCGGTTTCTATCTTTATTGAATTAAAATATTTTAGTACGAAAGGACCAAATATTTAATATATTTATATTTATATTTTTGAATATTATTATTATTTTGGCAGATTAGTGCACTGAATTTAGAATTCATATATGTAATTATTTTACAAATAATACTTGTTTTATATAGATTTAATTTTTTCTTTTATTTGTATATTATTATTAATTATTTGTGTTTTAGTTGGGGTTGCATTTTTAACTCTTTTAGAGCGAAAAGTATTGGGTTATATCCAAATTCGAAAGGGACCTAATAAAGTAGGTTTTATAGGAATTCCTCAACCTTTTTGTGATGCAGTTAAGTTATTTTCTAAGGAACAAACTTATCCTTTATTATCTAATTATATTATATATTATTATTCTCCTATTATAAGATTATTCCTTTCTTTATTATTGTGGGTTATTATTCCTTATTTTTTAATTTTATTTTCTTTTAGATTAGGAATATTATTTTTTTTATCTTGTACTAGTTTAGGGGTTTATACTGTGATAATTGCAGGTTGATCTTCTAACTCAAGTTATTCTTTATTGGGGGGATTACGTGCTGTTGCTCAAACTATTTCTTATGAAGTTAGATTAGCTTTAATTTTAATATCTTTTATAGTTTTAATTGAAAGTTTTAGTTTAATAGAATTTATACAATATCAAAAATTTATTTGAATAATTTTTTTATCTTTACCATTAGGTTTTGTTTGATTTGTATCTAGATTAGCTGAAACTAATCGTACTCCTTTTGATTTTGCTGAAGGAGAATCTGAATTAGTTTCAGGATTTAATGTTGAATATAGAAGAGGAGGGTTTGCTTTAATTTTTTTGTCTGAATATTCAAGAATTTTATTTATAAGAATATTATTTTGTGTAATATTTTTAGGGAGAGATTTAATATCAATTTTATTTTTTTTAAAAGTTGTTTTTTTAGCTTTTTCATTTATTTGAGTGCGGGGAACTTTACCCCGATATCGGTATGACAAATTAATATATTTAGCTTGAAAAAGATTTTTACCTTTATCATTAAATTATTTATTTTTATATATAGGTTTAAAAATATTATATTTTTCTATATTAATTTAGTGAATTATTTTTAGTAAAAGTTAATAGAAGGTTTAACATCTTTATTATGTTTTCAAAACATATACTTATATCAAGTTCATTAACTAATTATATAATAAATTATCTCATAGTTTTATGATTAAAGGGTTAATAAGAAAATAAATAAAATAAAGTATTGTTAAAATTTGTCCTGTAAGAATATAAGGATCTTCAACTGGTCGTATACCAATTCATGTTAATAAGATTACAATAATAAGAAAAAATCAAAATAAAATTTGATTAATAGGATAGAATTTTAAGCTTTGAAAATTTCTTATTCTATAAAATGGTAAAATTATTAGAATTAAAATTGATATAACTAAAGCAATCACACCCCCTAATTTATTAGGAATAGAACGAAGAATAGCATAAGCAAATAAAAAATATCATTCTGGTTGAATATGAATAGGGGTAACTATTGGGTTTGCTGGTGTAAAATTATCGGGGTCACCCAAATAATAAGGATTTAATAAAGTAAGAATCGTTAATGTTATTAATAGTAAGATAAATCCTATTAAATCTTTAAATGAAAAATAAGGATGAAAAGGAATTTTATCAATATTTCTATTTAATCCTAATGGGTTATTTGAACCTGTTTGATGTAAAAATAATAAATGAATTATTACTATTGCAATAATAATAAAAGGTAACAAAAAATGGATTATGAAAAATCGAGTTAAAGTGGCATTGTCAACAGCAAATCCTCCTCAAATTCACTGTACTAATATTGTTCCTAAATATGGAATAGCAGATAATAAATTTGTAATTACTGTTGCCCCTCAAAATGATATTTGTCCTCAGGGGAGAACATAACCTATAAAAGCAGTTCCTATTACTAAAAATAAAATAATTACTCCCACTATTCATGTATGAGTAAATTTATAAGAGCCATAATATATACCTCGCCCAATATGAAGGTAAATACAAATAAAAAAAAAAGAAGCTCCGTTAGCATGAAGGGTTCGTAAAAGTCAACCATAATTTACATCACGACAAATATGACTAATTCTATTAAAAGCTCTGTCGATATTTGCTGTATAATGTATAGCTAAAAATAGTCCTGTTGCAATTTGAATTACTAAACATAATCCTAATAATGATCCAAAATTTCATCATAATGAAATATTAGTTGGGGTAGGTAAATCAATTAATGCTCCATTAGCAATTTTAAATAAGGGGTGATTGATTCGTATAGGTTTATTCATTAGAATTTTTGTCGTAATGGGCCATAATTAATATCGGTAATTTTTACTACTGCAATTAATGTTAAAAATAAATAGTTTACTAATATTAATGTAATTATATTATTAGGAGTATTATAAATTATATTTAATCTAATTAAATTTTCATTTTTTAATATTAATATTTCATTAATTATTTCTATTATATTAGAATTTTTAAATAAAGGATTTATATATATATAATCGATAAAAAAATAAAATATTATTATAATTGAAATTATAATAATAATAAAAATAGATATTTTTATTGAAAAGTTGAATATTTCATTTGAAGCTAATCTTGTTATATAAATAAATAATACTAGTATTCCCCCAATTATTACTAAAAATAGAATATAAGAAAATCAATAAGAGTAAGAATATATTCCGGATATCAATGAGATTAATAAGGTTTGAATTAATAAAATTATACCTATTGATATAGGATGGTTTAAGAATATAAATATAATTGTTATTGTTAATCTTAATAATAATAATAAGTAATAAATACAGAGAATAGTTTAATAAAAATATTAATTTTGGAGATTAATGATAAAAGATTACTTTTTTCTCTGAAGTTTTAAAAGAATATTTCTCATGTTTGATTTACAAGACCAATATTTTAAATTAAATTATTAAAACTTATTATTTATATGTTAAATGTCTTAGTCTTTATTTTTATATTTTTTACAGGTATAATAGTGTTTTCTTCTAAACGAAAACATTTACTTTTAATGTTATTAAGTTTAGAATTTATTATTTTATCTTTATATATGTTAATATTTATTTATTTATCTATATTTAGTTATGAATATTATTTTAGTATATTATTTTTAACTTTTTGTGTATGTGAAAGCGTTTTAGGGTTATCTATTTTAGTTTCTTTAATTCGAACTCACGGAAATGATTTTTTTTTTTCAATAAATATATTATGTTAAAATTTTTATTTATAATATTATTTATGATTCCTTTATGTTTTAAAAAAAATAGTTTTTGATTAAATCAATCAATATATTTTATTATAAGTTTTATGTTTATAATAATAGGAAGATTTAATTATTTATGAATAAATATTAGATATTTTTTTGGTTCTGATTTATTATCTTTTGGTTTAATTTTATTAAGTTTTTGAATTTGTTCTTTAATAATTATAGCAAGAGAATCTATTAATAGGAAGAATTTTTTTATAAGTTTTTTTTTATTTGTATTATTAATATTATTATTATTTTTGTATTGTACATTCAGATCTATAAATTTATTTTTATTTTATTTTTTTTTTGAGTGTAGTTTAATTCCCACATTAATTTTAATTATGGGATGGGGATATCAACCAGAACGATTACAAGCAGGAATTTATTTATTATTTTATACTTTATTTGCTTCTTTACCAATAATAATTGGGATTTTTTATTATTATAATAATTATATAACATTAGATTTTTTTTTTTTAAATAATTTATATTATTTTAATATATATATATATATTTGTATAATTTTTGCTTTTTTAGTTAAAATACCTATATATATAGTTCATTTATGATTGCCTAAGGCTCATGTCGAAGCCCCAGTTTCGGGTTCAATAATTTTAGCTGGAATTATATTGAAATTAGGGGGTTATGGATTATTGCGTGTATTAAGAATATTTTTATTTATTGGAATATCTATATCTACTTTATTTGTAAGAATTAGTTTAGTTGGGGGGATATTAGTAAGTTTAATTTGTTTACGACAAACAGATCTTAAATTATTAATTGCTTATTCTTCTGTTGCTCATATAGGGTTAGTTTTAGGGGGAATTATAACTTTTAATTATTGGGGGTTTTGTGGTTCTTATATAATAATGATTGCCCATGGATTATGTTCCTCAGGTTTATTTTGTTTAGCTAATATTTCTTATGAACGAATAAATAGTCGTAGAATATTTATAAATAAAGGATTAATAAATTTAATGCCTAGTATAACTTTATGATGGTTTTTATTAAGATCTTCTAATATAGCTGCTCCCCCATCAATAAATTTAATGGGAGAAATTAGATTATTAAATAGATTAATTTCTTGAACTTGATTATCAATTTTTGTTTTAATATTCTTATCTTTTTTTAGAGCTGTGTATACTTTATATTTATATTCATATAGTCAGCATGGGAAGATTTACTCAGGTAAATTTGCCTGTTCTTCAGGATATATTCGCGAATATTTATTATTATTTTTACATTGATTTCCCCTAAATTTATTAATTGTTAAAAGAAATTTTTTTATGTTATGAATTTAAATTTAAGTAATTTAATTAAAATTTTGATTTGTGATGTCAAATACATAAGTATAAATCTTATCTTAAATCATTCATATTATTTCAATTTGTGTCATTAGTTCTGTTAGTTTATTTATAATTAGAATAAGATTATTTTGTTTAAGTTTAAAATTTTTATTATTAGATTTTACAATTTTTATTGAATGAGAATTATTAAGTTTAAATTCTAGCTCAATTGTAATAAGTATATTATTTGATTGAATATCTTTAATATTTATAAGTTTTGTTTTATTTATTTCTTCAATAGTAATTTTTTATAGAGATCAATATATAGAGGGAGATTTAAATATTAATCGATTTATTATATTAGTTTTAATATTTGTTTTTTCTATAATATTATTAATTATTAGTCCTAATTTAATTTCAATTTTATTGGGATGAGATGGATTAGGACTAGTTTCTTATTGTTTAGTAATTTATTATCAGAATATAAAATCTTATAATGCTGGAATATTAACAGCATTAATGAATCGGGTTGGTGATGTAATATTATTAATTGCTATTTCTTGAATATTAAATTATGGAAGATGAAACTATATTTTTTATATGGATTATATAAAAAATGATCTATACATGCAAATCATTGGTTTACTAGTAATAGTAGCTGCTATAACTAAGAGTGCTCAAATTCCTTTTTCTTCTTGATTACCAGCTGCTATAGCAGCTCCTACCCCAGTTTCTGCACTAGTTCATTCTTCTACTTTAGTCACAGCTGGAATTTATTTATTAATTCGATTTAATGTAATTTTAAATGAAAATTTATGTTTCTTTTTGCTATTAATTGCTACTTTAACGATATTTATAGCTGGGTTAGGGGCTAATTTTGAATTTGATTTAAAAAAAATTATTGCTTTATCTACTTTAAGTCAATTAGGTTTAATAATAAGAATTTTATCTATAGGAAATTATAAATTAGCTTTTTTTCATTTATTAACTCATGCTTTATTTAAAGCTTTATTATTTATATGTGCTGGGGCTATTATTCATAATTTAAAAGATATACAAGATATTCGTTTTATGGGAAATTTAATAGTTCAAATACCTCTTACTTGTATTTGTATAAACGTGTCTAATTTAGCTTTGTGTGGGATGCCTTTTTTAGCTGGTTTTTATTCTAAGGATTTAATTTTAGAAATTGTTTGTATAGATTTTGTAAATATATTTATTTTTTTTTTATTTTTTATCTCTACGGGATTAACTGTATGTTATTCTTTTCGTTTATGTTATTATTCCATTACTGGTGATTTTAATTTTTATTCTTTTCATTCATTAAATGATGAGGGTTGAATTATATTAAAAAGTATATTAGTTATGTTAATTTCTGTAATTTTTATAGGAAGCATATTAAGATGATTTATTTTTCCAACTCCTATTATAATTTGTTTACCTGTTGAGTTAAAAACATTAGCTTTAACTGTTAGTGTAATTGGGGCTTGATTAGGATATGAATTATCTAAATTTTCTATTAGATGATTAAGTAATTCTTTAAAATTTTATCAATATAGCTATTTTTTTGGTTTTATATGATTTATACCAAATATTTCAACTTTTTCAATAAATTATGTACCTTTAGTAATAAGTTATAATTTATATAAAAGTTTTGATCAAGGTTGAAATGAATATTTTGGAGGTCAAGGAATATATGAAAATATAAAAAAAAATTCAATTTTTTTTCAATTCTTACAAAATAATAATATAAAGATTTATCTAATTTTAATTATTTTATGATTAATAATATTATTAATTTTTATATTTATTTATTTAAATAGCTTATTTATTAGAGCATAATATTGAAGATATTAAGGAAATTATTAGAATTTTTAAGTATTTATAAAAATTAAATATTTTGTTTTTACAGTGAAAATGTAATGTTTTAGATTAAACTATATAAATTAGAAACATAAACGGAATTTAACCGCTAAAGAAAAAAGTTAGCAGCTTTTTCTTGATCATCATATTTCTTTAATTGGAATAAAGATTCAATAATATCATTAACAGTAATATGCCTCTATTTGGCTTCAATTAATATAAATAAGGGTATTTACTATACCAAATTTTTAGGTCGAAACTAAATGTAATTTTTTACTTCATATTTTAAGATAAGTCGGTATTCCAACACTTTTTGAATGCAAATCAAATGTTATTTTTAACTATTATCCTAATTTGCTCAATTTAAAGCTCCTTGATTTCATTCATGATATAAACCAATTAGTAAGATAAATAAAAAAAAGAATCTTACTATTAATCAAGATATTAAATTAGAAATTTTTATAATTATAATTATGGGTATTAATAAAGCAATTTCTACATCAAAAATTAGAAAAATTACTGCAATTAAAAAAAATTGTAATCTAAAAGGTAATCGGGCTGAATTTTTTGGGTCAAATCCACATTCAAAAGGAGAGTTTTTTTCTCGGTCTATAAAAGTTTTTTTTGATAAAATATTAGCTAAAAATATTACTATTATTGCAATCATTATAATAATACTTCTTATAACAAAAATGATAAAGATTACTTATACTAAAAATAGTTAGACCATTTGATTGGAAGTCAAATATACTTTTTATACTATATAAATTAATTAACTACCTCATCAATAAATTGAAATATATAAAAATAATCATACTACATCAACAAAATGTCAATATCATGCTGCAGCTTCAAACCCAAAATGATGAATTGAAGAAAAATGATTAAAATAGTGACGAATTAAACACACAAATAAAAAAGTAGTTCCAATAATTACATGTAAACCATGGAATCCTGTAGCTATAAAGAAAGTTGATCCATAAACTGAGTCAGCAATTGTGAAAGGAGATTCAATATATTCAAATGCTTGGAGAATTGTAAAATAAATTCCTAATATTACTGTAAATAATAGTCCTTGTAAAGATTGATTATAATTATTTTCTATTAAACTATGATGAGCTCATGTAACTGTGACTCCTGAAGTTAATAAAATTAATGTATTTAATAATGGGATTTGAAGAGGATTAAAAGTTTCAATTCCGGCAGGAGGTCATATATTTCCAAGTTCAATTGCTGGTGATAAACTTCTATGGAAAAATCCTCAAAAAAAAGATAGAAAAAAGAATACTTCTGAAATAATAAATAGAATTATTCCTCATCGTAATCCTATTGTAACAACATAAGTATGTAATCCCTGAAAGGTACCTTCTCGTGTAATATCCCGTCATCATTGAATTATGGTCAAAATAGTTACTAATATACCAATTACTAAAAGATTTATATTATATTGATGAAATCATTTTACTAATCCTCTTACTATTATTATTGCTCCTAAAGCTCCTGTTAAAGGCCATGGACTATAATCTACTAAATGATAAGGATGGTTTGAATGTGTTGACATTAATTGATTAAATTACTTCTCTTGAATAAAGTGTTCTTAAAATTGCAAATACATATGATTGAATAATTGAAACCGCAAATTCTAAAGTTAATAATAAAATTTGTACAATAATTAATAATGAAATTAAGGAAGAATTTATTATAGGACCAGTGTTTCCTAATAGTGTTAATAATAAATGTCCGGCAATTATATTTGCCGCTAATCGAACTGCTAAAGTTCCTGGTCGAATAACATTACTAATTGATTCAATACATACTATAAAAGGTATTAAAACTGGGGGAGTTCCTTGAGGGACTAAATGAGCAAATATATGTTGAGTATTATTAATTCATCCAAATAATATAAAACTTAATCATAAAGGTAAAGCTAAAGATAGTGTTATAGATATATGGCTCGAACTTGTATAAATATAAGGAAATAAACCTAGAAAATTATTAAATAAAATAAATGAAAATAAAGAGATAAAAATAAATGTTCTTCCTTTTTGATTATATGGACCCAATAATGTTTTAAATTCTTTATGTAAAGTTAATAAAATATTAATTCAAATAATAGTAAATCGTGAGGGGGTAAATCAATAAGTTATTGGAATTAATAATAATCCTATAATTGTGCTTATTCAATTTAATGATAAATTTAAAATATTTGTTGATGGATCAAATGAAGAAAATAAATTTGTTATCATTTTCAGTTTAAGATTTTTTTAAAAAAATTATTATTATTTAAATTATTTCTATTATTTTTAATTAAAAATATATAATAATTTATAAAATTAAATAAGAAGAAAATAAATGTAAATATTAGATATATAAATAATCAATTTATCGGGGCTATTTGTGGTATTAAAGAATATTAATAAATTAATAATTTTAGTTTGACATTCTAATGTTATATGTTTAACTAATTCTTTTTATTTAAAATAGTTTTTTATAAAATTTTAATATAGTTAATTAAAGTTTAATTTAAAATAGAATAATTTATTATAAAATTAGTATTACTAGCTCTTTCCATCAGAAGTAGTTGCTAATCTACTATGAAATGGTTTAAGAGACCAGTACTTGCCTTCAGTCATCTAATGAATTATCACTTATTTTAGTGATTCATTTTACAAACGTGTTAGTTGGAATTCTTTCAATTACAATAGGCATAAATCTATGATTAGCTCCACAAATTTCTGAACATTGTCCATAAAATAATCCCGACCGATTTATAAAAAAATTAGATTGATTTAATCGCCCTGGGGTAGCATCAATTTTAACTCCTAAGGCTGGGATAGTTCATGAATGAATAACATCTATTGCTGTTACTAAAATTCGAATTTGGGTATTAAAAGGTAATACAATTCGATTATCTACGTCTAATAATCGAAATCCATTAGTTTCTAACTCATTTGTTGGAATTATATATGAATCAAATTCAAGTTTTTTAAAATCAGAATATTCATAACTTCAGTATCATTGATGACCTATAGATTTTAATGTAATTGAAGGGTTTCTAACTTCATCTAATAAATATAATAATCGTAAAGAAGGTAAAGCAATAAAAACTAATGTGATAGCTGGCAAAACTGTTCAAATTACTTCAATTGTTTGACCTTCTAGTAAATAACGATTAATATATTTATTAAAAAATAAAGCTACTATTAAATATCCAACTAGTATAGTAATTATTGTTAAAATTATTATAGTATGATCATGAAAAAATGTGAGTTGTTCCATGAGGGGAGAAGCTCTATCTTGTAAACTTAGATTAGACCACGTTGCCATTTTCTAATAAAAGTAAAGAACTTTATATATGAAGCTTAAATTCATTGCACTAATCTGCCACATTAGAAATTAGATAATATTGGTAGTTCAGAATATCTATGTTCAGCCGGAGGATGATTTTGGAATCATTCAATAGAAGTTGATATTTGATTTGAGAAAATTACTAAACGTTGAGAGGCAAATCTTTCTCAAATAATATAAATTAATAAAAGTACTCCAATAAAAGAAATTGTAGAGCCAATTGATGAAACAATATTTCATGATGTATATGCATCAGGGTAATCTGAATACCGTCGTGGTATTCCATTTAAACCTAAGAAATGTTGAGGGAAAAATGTTAAATTTACCCCAATAAATATAATAATAAATTGAATTTTTAATAAGTTATCATTTATTCTTAATCCTGTAAATAAAGGGAATCATTGAATAAATCCGGCTATAATTGCAAATACAGCTCCTATAGATAATACATAATGAAAATGGGCAACAACATAGTATGTATCATGAAGAATAATATCAATAGATGAATTAGCTAATACTACTCCTGTTAAACCCCCTACTGTAAATAAAAATACAAACCCTAAAGCTCATAGTAGTGAAGGTCTATAAGATATTTGAGCACCATGAAGTGTTGCTAATCAAGAAAAAATTTTAATTCCAGTTGGAACAGCAATAATTATTGTAGCTGAAGTAAAATAAGCCCGAGTATCAACATCTATTCCAACTGTAAATATATGATGAGCTCATACTACAAATCCTAATAATCCAATAGCTAATATAGCATAAATTATTCCTAATGAACCAAAGGTTTCCTTTTTTCCTCTTTCTTGTCTAATAACATGAGAAATTATTCCGAATCCTGGTAAAATTAAAATGTAAACTTCAGGGTGTCCAAAAAATCAAAATAAATGTTGGTATAAAATTGGATCTCCTCCTCCCGCAGGGTCAAAAAATGAAGTGTTTAAATTTCGATCTGTTAATAATATTGTAATAGCTCCAGCTAATACTGGTAATGATAAAAGTAGTAATAAAGCAGTAATTCCTACTGATCATACAAATAAGGGCATTCGATCAAAAGTTATACCAATTGATCGTATATTGATAATGGTTGTAATAAAATTTACAGCACCTAAAATTGAGGACACTCCTGCTAAATGTAGACTAAAAATAGCTAAATCAACTGAAGCTCCAGCATGGGCAATACCAGATGAGAGGGGTGGGTAAACTGTTCATCCGGTACCAGCTCCTCTCTCTACCATTCTTCTCATTAAGAGAAGTGTTAGAGAAGGAGGAAGTAATCAGAAACTTATATTATTTATTCGAGGAAAGGCTATATCAGGAGCTCCTAATATTAAAGGAACTAATCAATTCCCAAATCCTCCAATTATAATAGGCATTACTATAAAAAAAATTATAACAAATGCATGAGCAGTTACAATAACATTATAAATTTGATCATCACCAATTAATGCTCCAGGATTTCCTAATTCAGCTCGAATTAGTATACTTAACGAAGTCCCTACCATTCCTGATCATGCTCCAAAAATAAAATATAATGTACCAATATCCTTATGGTTTGTTGAAAATAATCATTGTCGCGGTAAAATGGCTGAGTTATTAGGTAATAAACTGTAAATTTATTTAGGAAATTTTAATTTCTTTTACCATTCAAAGTTTTATGGTTTAAACAAAAATATTAAATTGCAAATTTAAAGATAAAATATAATTTTTAAAACTTATACATATTCATAAAGTTTAACTTTAGCCTAAGGCTTAAAGCAGCAGTCTTTATTTACAGCTTTGAAGGCTATTAGTTTTGGGGTTTAACTTAAATCCTTTTTAATATAAATTGAAAAAGATTGTACATAAAATTAAACCATTGATTGAAATAAATGATAAAATTGCTATAATTAAATTTGTTTTTATATTTGAATTTATAAGAATATTATAATTAAGTTCATTATGGGATAAAATCAATCTTGTATATGCAATTCGTAAGTAAAAAAATAAAGTAATTAAAGTTATTATAATTATAAAAAATAATAAATACATATAATTATTACTTAAATATTGAATTAATATTCATTTTGGTAAAAATCCTAAAAAGGGGGGTAATCCTCCCAAGGAAAGTAAATTTAATAATAAACTAAATTTAATAATTGGATTTTTATTTATAAAAGAATATATTTGTTTTAAATGAAAAATTTTAAAATAATTTATCATATAAATTAATGTTAGTGAAATAAAGGAATATAGAGAAAAATATAAAATTCAAACTATTTCTCTATTTAAAAATGATCTAATTATTCATCCTAAATGGTTAATTGAAGAATAAGCTATAATTTTACGTAATCTAGTTTGATTTAATCCTCCGACTCTTCCAATTAAAGTTGATATAATAATAATAAAGATAATATAATCAGAATATTTAATTGTATATGATAATAATATTATTGGTGCAATTTTTTGTCATGTCATTAAGACTAGACTATTCATTCAATTTATTCCTTCAATAATTTCAGGAAATCAAAAATGGAAGGGGGCAGCCCCCATCTTTAATAAAAGAGATGAATTAATTATTATTATTATAAATACATTGATATTTAAAATATCACTAATTAAATTATTTGTTATTATAATTATTAGAATTGAAAATAAGAAAATTGTTGAAGCTAATGCTTGTACTAGAAAATATTTAATTGAAGATTCAGTTGAATAGGAATTGTTTTTAGATTTTAATAATGGGATAAAAGATAATAGATTAATTTCTAAACCTATTCAGGTTCCTAATCATGTATAAGATGAAATTGAGATTATTGTTCCTATAAATAATGTTAATGTGAAAATTAATTTATAAGTGTTGATTATTAAAAAAAAAAGGATTAAAACCTTTATGTTTAGGGTATGAACCTAATAGCTTTATTAGCTTATCTTTTTGTTAAGGGTACGTTTTAGTATATGATGTATAAAAGTTTTTGATATTTTTGGGAATAGTTTAATTCTATTAAATGTAATTATAATGAAGGTAAAAATTTACATAATTTATTCTATCAAAATAATCCTTTCAGGTCAGGCACTTCATT